TTTTGTTGTGTAACCAATCAATTGGATAATAGAGATTATTGTTTGTAATTGCATATTCAATCCAATCAATCTATACTCTATAGATTGATTTACAGATTGATTCAGTAGAAGGAATATATTCTTTTCTTCTTTTACTGAGTCAATCTATAAATCTCTCAGTAATCGATAGAGATAGGAAGAAGAGTATTCTATTGTTATCCTTTTCAATCTTTACATTCTAAAAATTCATCCACCACACTAGGTTGGATCTCTTAGCTTAGGATCCGATTCAATCATTCAATCAGGATCTAATTGGATCCAATCTAAGGTACTATCCTTCTACCGTCCCGTCTGATCATAGGATTGAGAGTTTGAAAGCACCAAACCAAAGGATTCCTAGTTCCATTGGTGAGGAACGAGGAGTCTTCCTCCTCCTGGAGGTGGAATGCAAGACCTGTTGCCTCGAAGAGGATTTGAACCTCCATGCTTCTTCTATCTCCTTTTAGCACCCGATTCTGAATCTAGCGTGTCTATTGTTTCACTATCGAGGCTTCCCTATTTCTTTCCTTTCCTTTCATCCTTCCCTATTGATTCAGCATCTAAGATGTATTTATTCTTGATTGTAGCTGTATTAGGAGGAGAAGAAACCCTGGCCTGGTGTTGCTTTGCTTCTTGGATAGTATTATATCCCATCACTCTCCACCTGTCAAGCTTTGTTGACATAGATCCTCCTTTCAGCCTCAGACCTAGGAAGAAGCAGATGGAGTAACTATAGTCTATCACAATACTCCAGGAGGAGCAACCTAATTGTCCTTGAATCCAAGGTAGCAGAATCTATTCAAAGGTGCAAATCGAACCAGATCGATCCAACCTTTCCATGCCGTGAAAGAATAAAATCAGAGACCTTTTCTATCTGACTATCTAAGAAGACTATTTCTTGACTGAGAAACCTCTGAATAAAGAGTACAAAGGATTTCTTTGGGATCTTCTTCTAGAAGAGGTTAGAGATAGAATGTTGAAGATGAAAATCCAGTATCATGTATGTATGATAGCTAACCAATGGATCAACCGAATGAGCTATATCGGATGATTATTAAGAATTGTCTCTAAGAATGAGAGCTACAATTGCAGTTGACTACCATGCGCACCAACGAGCATATCGAACCTGCGTATTATTCGTGTTATCGTCTAGAATTTACCAGATCCATGAATGATACGAATCAATGATTCGTTGAAAATCACTTAATCGTATCTAACCCCTTCCATTAGGAGAGAATTTGATGCTTGGAATACTGCAGAGGATTGGACAATATCCAATATCATAGATACTCTTGAGAAATACTTCTATCTCATCCGGAATAGACTAGACGAGCCATCATTCTTCTAACAAGAAGAATCATATTCTACTTTGGAAGCGTAGATCCCAATATTCTGGCAGAGGTTTTTCTAGTGTCGGTATTGGATCATCAGTATCGAGTCCCCAATAATTGTGATTCCAAAGTCATCTCAGACTCCGTTTACGTTTCTATTATAGATCTTGCATCTGGATAATGCCGTATTTTCGGCATCGCTCAGAGTAAGGAATAGGAGAGTATAGAAATGTTGGTCTCAACTCAAAGAGAGTTGGTGGAGGAAGGGAGTGCCACGCGAAGATTGAATTCTACCCCGTCAACTGGGATAATCTCTCAATTCCTTACAGAGTACCTATCACTATTTCCTACCAGGACTTCTTAGAATCATCCTATTCATACCCTGCGGGTGTAGTTCCTTCCAGAATCTTTATTTGGAAGAAGAGAATGGTGGGAAAACACGCTATCAGATTCCAAAAGACTTGAGAGAACAGCACAAGAAGAGAGTCTTGGTCGGTCAAGAAAAGGATTAAGAAACCAATACGGACAATGAATACAGTTCCAATAGCCAATCCAAGGATAGCTACTGGAACGAGGAATAGAAAGGGGGGGGCATTGAGAGAGACTCCGCTTAATATTCTCAATATCATAGGAGTAAAGCAAAAACAAAGAGAAGGGAGTGAACGATTCAATGCCAGTAGATGAGGTCAATCTCCGAGTTAACCGAGGAGATCCTATTACGATCAATGGACGAATTCTTTGAATCGAAGAGATCCCTCTTACTCATTCCTCGATTATTCGTTCGATTCAGTCCTTCCACCGCTCCAATCAACAGGAGTAGGATGACAGACCGTGAGAATGGAATTCTTCCTGGATACCGAAGCGCAAAGATCTCGAGCTCTATTGATGAGCAAATAGGGTTCTTCCTTTTTCCAAGGAATCTTAGGAAAACGAAAGATTTATCAGGGTTCAATGAATCTTGAATAGTTTTTTAAAGACTACTAAAACCTTTCCATTTCGATTGCGAGGAGTATCAAATGCTTATGAACCCTCTCTCTGATCGAGACAATATCAGGCCCGGGTGGGGTGGAGGTTTCCCAAACTCAGAACAACGCGGAGAGATTGGGGAGGGCCCTTGTCTCTCCATTCCCAATCTATTCGAATGATAAGGACAGTGAGATGATCGTTCTACGATTCTTCAAGATTTCACTTTCTAGAACATAAGGAGAAAGGCTATTCGATAGCGAAAAGAAGAAGGATATATCAGCAGTATCTTTCACAGGAGTTTCTTGCACTGGCAGAAAGATTCCATTATTCCACAGTCTTTCATGGGACAATTTGAAATAGGTCTAGAATAGGGTATTCCGTGTAATCTCAATAATGGGATCTATTAATATACCTAATAAGGTTGATGCTAGTACACAAACAATCATAGTTATTTCAATTGAACTCTTCGAGATTGAATTAGATGAAGAGACTGATGGATCCTGTACGTAAATTGTTGATGTGTCACTCTTTCCAGTGAACATTAACTTGATGATCTTTGGATAATAATATATAGAAATGACACTTGTAATGAGCGCTATTAGAACTAATGAATACAAACCAGCTTTCCATCCATGCCAAAAAAGATAGAGCTTCCCGAAGAAACCTGCTAATGGAGGGATACCTCCCAGGGATAGTAAACAGAGAACTAGAGAGAATGTTAGAACAGGATCCTTTGTATATAATCCTGCATAGTCCCTAATATTATCAGTTCCAGTTCGTAAACTGAATAAAGTGATACAAGCAAAAGTTCCGAGATTCATGAATATATAAATAAACGTATAGGTTATCATACTTGCATAGCCATTATCAGGATCTGCAGCAAGTACTCCAATCAGAATATATCCAATTTGGCTTATAGAGGGGTATGCTAGCATACGTTTCATGCTTATTTGAGTAATAGCGATTAGATTTCCCAATATCATGCTAAGAATAGCTAATATTCCTAAAGCAATATGCCATTCACCAGATAGATATGAGAAAATAATACGGAAGATCCGTGTAAATAAAGCGAGAGCTGCTACTTTAGAAGTAACAGAAAAAAAAGCAACAACTGGTGTAGGAGAGTCAGAGTCGGAAAGAAGATTCTCGATCTTACCGCTCATTCAGAACCGTGCATGAAATTCTTACTTCACACGGCTCCTAGTTCGTAAGAGATTTCTTCCTCTTATTGCTCTTAGAACCTTCCTCGTGTATGTTTCAGATCTACTTTTTCTATATTCTCTTTCTCAATCATTCAATATGAGTACTAATTGGTTGTTAGCTTCTCGAGGAATCCTTTTTCATTAATCTAGAGTCTCCATCCATTCTTTAATCTCTCCATTTCTCTATCCCAAAACCAACAAAAGATAGAGGAAAAGATAGGGGAATATAAGAGAGATCTTAGATAGGAGAAAAAGAATATGATTTTCTTCGTTCTTAACAGGCATTATATTATTATCTTGGGGCGATCTTTTCTGACGAATGCTTTCTTTTACTATACCTACAGTCCCTGAAGGATGGAAACTGGTTGGATTGACATTTTCAGAAAGAAAAGGATACTCTTCTATAGATAATAGAGAAGATACTCTTTCCGTTGCATCATCTATTCATTCTTCGTGACACCTACCCTTAATAAATGGAACTTTGAAAAAGATCAAGAGATAGAGAAGAGTTCTCTATTGGGTTGTACTTCTCTCCTCACTCTGTTCTACCTTACTTATGTGAAACAATTCAAGTGTTAAGTGTTTCTCCCCGAGATCTGGGATTTATGGTAAGAGTTAGTCATTCATACAAATGGTGATTTGGAGAGGTTCCTATCCTCTTCACATGTCTGTAGGATATTATACAGAAGCCAATCAATTCTTCCAAGAGAATCTAGAATGAGTCGATTTTCTTCTTCGAACGAATCACACTCCTTCATATACATCAGGAGTCCATTGATGAAATGGAACTAATGAGAGCTTAAAACCCATCCCTACCACAATAAACGTGATAGAAATATAGATTCCAATAGAATTATACATTTCAGTAGATATAAGTCCATCGGCTATCTTATAGAGTTGAGTCTCTCCACCGGATAATCCATATAATAAAGAGAAACCATAAACTAAAATGGACGAACTTGCTCCACCCATTAATAAGAATTTCATCGTCGCTTCATTGGATCTTATATCCTTCTTCATGTATCCAGATAATAGATAAGAAGACAGGCTTAAACACTCTAAGGCTACGAAAATAGTTACCGAATCATTTGCACAACATAGAAACATCCCCCCTAAACCTGCAGTTAATATGAATAATGAGAATTCTGTTAAAGCTGTTTTTGTACATCGTATGTAATCGACTGATAGTAAGACGGATAATAATGAACAGATCAAGAGGAGTAGTCTGAAGATATTGGTAAAGGTGTTGATCTGGAGACTGGCGTAGGCAATCGGAACAGATCCTGTTTCCCATTGACCCAATAAGAGTATTATGCTAGTGACTAAGGATGTTAATGAGATTCGGTGAAGTAGAAGTGTATCTTTTCCTTTAGATACTGAATCGATAATAACGATTATTATTAGGCTGATAATCAAACTACATTCTGGAAGAATCGATGAATTACCATAGAAGAGAGAAGGATCGATATTTTTCATAGTATAAATCTGATAGTTAGAAATAGAGTAATTATTCTCGTATTCCGTATTTAGTCGATCAAGTCAACCAATTCTTGGAATTGTTCTATATCTCGAAAACCATAGCATCTCAATAGAGAAATCTTCAGGTACAGGTAAATGAATGGGAAAAGAGACAAGATAGATAGATTGGTTCTTTCTCAGATATCTTAGAACTAAGTAATATTTCTATTCTAGATTCTTCGTTGTTATGCCTTAGATACTTCTCTTTCTTCATTATCTGATTTCTGCTTGTCCATATGTTCCTCGCGTATTTTGATTCTCAATACCCTGCGCTCTATAAGAGAAGGCTGAAGGTTTCAATCCACAATCTCTTCTTTGTGGATTGAGACAAACCTGAGACTAACGGAAATGAGCAAAAGCCTTGTTAGCTTCCGCCATCTTGTGAGTCTCCTCTCTCTTCCGTACGGCACTACCAGAATTTCTGGCAGCATCCATTAATTCATCACTTGATCTTAGAGCCATACTTCGACTTGAGCGTTTTCGACACGCGATTAATAACCATCGAATAGCCAAAGCTTTTCCTTCTGCAGGTACTACCTCAACGGGAACCCGATAAGTCGATCCGCCTACACGTTTGGATTCTGTTACTATATCGGGAGTTACCCTACGTATTGCTTGTCGTAGAACAGACAGTGGATTCCTATTTGTCTTTTCCTTGATGCGCTTCATAGCCTGATAGAGAATCTGATAAGCTAGTGATTTCTTGCCATCCTTAAGGATACGATCAACCAACATATTTACTAATCAATTGCGATAAATTGGATCCGATTCTATATTTCTCTTTTTGTTCACTATATTGCTCCGATGTGAAATGGGTTTGCTTTGCAGGTGTGTCAGATCTCAATGCTATCCCAACCAATCGTATATTATCATCTTATTTTGGCTTCTTCACTCCATATTGTAGGGTGGATCCGCCGGTTAGTCGAGGATCTCCCTCCAAACTGTACGTACGACTTTCATCGAATACAGCTTTCCATATGATTCAATAGAGAGAGAAATGAAGGAATTTTAGATTGCTTCGGTGAATCATATTTACTCGTTATGCATTGAGTATCCGTTTCCCCTCCATTCTCCTATGAGTAGAAGAGAAAGAATCTTGTATTTCATTCATCTTACTAACAATATCCGTAGGTTTATTGATCCAATTACTAGATGCAAAATCTTTCCTGAATCTTCAGAATTAGAGTCCGAACCCGTTCTAAGAGAGAGGAGGCATTCGAAGATCTTATGGATAGAAAGGAGTCCAGGTGAGACTCAACCGACTAGGATGTTAGAATGGAATTTGTAATACCTTAGATATCAAGTCGTTTTACACGAATAGATAGATTATAATCAATCTCTGTAATAGCAGGCTTCGGTCCCCTGTCAATAATCTCATTATACTATCGGGTCAGCTATCCATTTAACATATCAGAAGAGTTGATACGGAATCATTGCGATGATACAAGTTACGACAATGCTCTACAACGCACTAGAACGCCCTTTTTTACGATCCTTTACGCCTACAGCATCTAAAGTTCCTCTAACGATATGATATCTCACACCAGGTAAGTCCTTAACCCTTCCGCCCCTTACAAGGACAACAGAATGTTCTTGCAAATTATGGCCAATACCTGGGATATAAGCTGTTACCTCGAACTTGGAGGTTAATTGAACTCTGGCGACTTTACGTATGGCAGAGTTAGGTTTCTTTGGTGTAGTTGTGGAATAGTTGACGGATGAGTTGGTTTCAATGTCACTCTACAGAACCGTACATGAGATTCCCACCTCATACGGCTCCTCGCCATTCGATCTATATGAAGAATCTCTATTCAGCATAGAAGGACAAATCTTTCTCCTCTCTCTTCAGTTGTTCCTCGATACAGAAGGATTTAGAAAAGAATCCGCATACTCTACTCGATCTGATTCTTATCAATCCCCTTCTACTCTTCATAATAGAATGTTTATTTCCTCTCAATATGATCGAGTAGATTAATAACAGGGAGGTAATAGAGAGAATAGAGAAAATCAATGGGTAGATTTGCTAATAATATCCTTGTTCTGTTTTCACTGAAATACTATTCAAAAGGTCGAATATACAGGAGATTGACGGGTTAGTATAAGCTTATCCATGTTATTAATCACCATTCAAAAGAGAATCCATTCTAAAGAGATCTTTGATTCCATTTGGCTTTCATTCTTGCGTTCGTTGCGACGAGGATATCTGAGAGGGGTTCAGTAACCTATAAGGATATCTATCTATATCAGATAGAGATCTGATGACTGCGTAAGGCCTGCTAATAGCCATGAAGGGGAAATGGCAATAGTCAATAAAACCAGGCATATAGACAGAGAAGGAAGAAGAGGACTCTGTTATCTCGATGATTTTGGCTTGGCTAGCCCATTCTGGGATGACCCGTTGACACAAGTCAACCATCTGGTTCCCTACCTCTTCCTCTTCCGTGGACCAGAATCTCGGGTTCTGTGGGAAGAATATTATACCACGAGAGCTCAAAGGGATCAAGCTGTTGTTACTACCAATGCATGACACAGATTCCGCGAATCTGGTTGTATTCCAACGTTGATCCAAAGAAATGGCGAGGACGAGTATTTCATCTATACTATGGAGTAGATTAATGCTA